CGTCTTGATTCAGTTCTCTACCTTAACGCCAGAAAAAAGGATTGATCAAATTTTATGGAGTCTTCTGACTCCTAGTGATCTTTTATCAAAGAAGGACTTTGATTCTCAAACGTTTGAACAGCCGGGAGAAATTTACTTACGAAACGTAGTTGACCTTCATAAAAAGGATCTCATAAATTATGAGTTCAATACATCCTCTTTAGCAGAAAGACGGATATTCCTTGCTTATTATCAGACAATCACTTATTCACAAACCCCGCCTGGGGCTAATAGTTTGCATGTCCCATCTCATGGAAAACCCTTTTCGCTCCGCTTAAACTTATCCCCCTCTAGGGGTATTTTAGTGATAGGTGAAATAGGAGTTGGACGATCCTATTTGGTTAAATACCTAGCGAAAAACTCCTATCTTCCTTTCATTACGATATTTCTGGACAAATTCCGGGATACAGTTTATCGTTTGGAAGATGAGGATTTGATTGATGACGACGAGATTGACAGTGATGATGAGGTCGAATTTTTTATTGATGCTCGTGACGAGATTGAGACTGTTAGTGAAGATATTCATCTTTTTGACGGTATGGATATTGATCTTGATGCTCGTGCCAAGATTGAGCATGATATGGATGCTCATGACGAGATTAATGTGGAGCTGAACCAGCTAACTAGGATGGATGAGTTAACTGTGGAGATGGACACGGTGTGGCGCGTAGCCCACGTTTATATGAGCCTTCAAATCGAATTAACAAAAGCAATGTCTCCTTGCATAATATGGATTCCAAACATTCATGAGCTGCCTTTCAGGGAGTCGGGTTCCTTATCTGCCGGTCTATTAGTGAACCTTTTCTCCTGGGATTGTGAAAGATCTTCCACTAGAAATAATCTTGTGATTGCTTCGACCCATATTCCCCGAAAAATGCATCCCTCTCTAATATCTCCGCATAGATTAAATACGTGCATTAAGGTACGAAGGCCTTTTCTTGCACAACAACGAAAGCACTTTTGCACTCTTTCATATACTAGGGGATTTCGCTTGGACCCAAAAATTTTCCAGGCTAAGGGAGTCGAGGCCATACGCATGGGTTTCAATGCACAAGATCTTGTATCACTTACCGATGAGGTCCTATCGATTAGTCTTGCAAGTGGGAAATCAATTATAGACAGTAATACAATTAGATACGCTCGTCATAGACAAACTTGGGATTTCCGAGGCCTTGTAACACGGACAACAAATTCTCGGATGATTTTCTATCAGATAGGAAGGGCTGTAGCACAAACTTTACTTCTAAATTCCCCCCTAGATCCTATATCTATCTATATGCGGAAGCGAGTAGGTAACGACGGGGATCCTTATGTGTACAGAACGTACTTCGAACTTGGAATGAGCATGAAGAAATTAACGATACTTCTGTATATTTTGACTTGTTCTGCCGGATCGGTCGCTCAAGATCTTTTTTGGTCCGGACCAGATGAAAAGAATGGGCTCGCTTATGGTAAACCCCTTGATGATAATTCTGATATCGTTCAAGGGCTTTTAGAAGTAGAAGGCATTCTAGCGGGATACTCACCGACAGAAAAAGATTGCAGTCAGTTTGATAAGGATCGAGTGACATTGTTTCTTCGGACCGAACCAAGGAGTCCCTCAGATATAATACACAATGGATATGCTTCTATGCTTGAGAAGAGATTTATCTATCAAAAAGACGAAACGCCGGAAATTCTTTTGGGGGGGCTACAAGTCGACCCGGAGAAGGTACTCTCCAATTTGATAGCTTTTTCTCCTAGAATCTGGTCCCCTTGGGGCTTTCTATTTGATTGGGTCGAAAAGGCCAATGACTATGAAGTGGGACTTCCCTATTTTTACAAGTCACTTTGGGAAGAGCATATGATAGAGGTCATCTTTGGGGCATCTGACGAGGATGAGCTTGAAGAGAATGATGAAGATGAAGGTGAACTGAATCCTGATCCTCTTGAAAAGAAGGAGCAAAAGAAGGAGAGGGGTTTGTATTATAAGCTTGAAGAGGAAGATGACAATCCGCTTGGACCTAATAAAAGCAGGTTTGATGATGAGTTTTACGAGGCGTTCTTGCAGAGTGTATACGAGACACGAATTAAAATGAGATCTTCCAAAGAACTAACCACTTTTCGAATAAGCCAATTCATTTGGAACCCTGCAAATCCATTCGTTTTCCTATCCGAATCCGAAGATCCGGCCTTTGCCTCTCTATTTGCACATCGAGACTTCTTTGCAAATGCAGATGAAGAGCTATTCAAGTGGTTTATTAGTACCGAAATAAAAAGAATGAGAAAAAGCTGGCTTGTCGAAGAGCCGCTAGAAAGGCGCTTCGAATGGTTGACTCATCGCGAGAAATGGTTTAGAAGAACCAAGAGTTCATTATCTAATGCATCTTTCCGTTCTACTGCTCTATCCGAGAGTTATCAGTATTTATCAAATCTGTTCCTATCTAACGGAACACTAGTGGATCAAATGCAAAAGACATTG